CATCATGCGAAATAAAGAAACCTTTTATTTTCTTATATCATCAGGGTAATGATCCATCAACCTGCTGGTTCTTTTTCTGAAGTAGCAACGGGAGAATTCATCCTGGAAGTGGGAGAACTGCTGAAACTACGTGAAACCCTGACAAGGGTTTATGTACAAAGAACGGGCAAACCCCTATGGGTTGTCTCCGAAGACATGGAAAGAGATGTTTTTATGTCAGCAACAGAGGCCCAAGCTTATGGAATTGTTGATCTTGTAGCGGTTGAATGACAATAGCCTGGATTTCGCATCAATTCGTGATTTGAAATTACCCCTGCCGAGTTTCATATTAATATATTATGACTTTTATTTACTATTCTATTCAATAAAAGGAATTCATAATCATGCGGTTAGGATCGATCTAAACCAGTCCATTATGTATATGATTCAACATGCCAACAATTAAACAACTTATTAGAAATACAAGACAGCCAATTAGAAATGTCACAAAATCCCCCGCGCTTCGGGGATGCCCTCAGCGTCGAGGAACATGTACTAGGGTGTATGTGCGACTCGTTCAGATCATGAACTAGAACAAAGGAAAGAGACCAATGTTCGAATATCAATGATCAAATAGGATAGAACGGAAAACGAACTACATTTCCTATCTAAAAATAAGAAAATGGAGCATATCCCTTTTATTGTGTATGAAATTTATGGTTTCTATTGGTGTAAATCCACTCACCTCAATTCAAGATGAGAAGCAATTCTCCATTGGTAGCAAATGGTTATCCATTAAGCGGAGGAAATCTTAGTTAATATAGACCCCTCTTGCAAGAACGGACTAACAGGGTCAGCTACCCAGCCAACCTTCATAATTAAATACCGTTACTGTATAGGTAGAGCTCGTTGTGAAAGACCTATTACTGGATAATTCATGGGTAGAGCCGAAGAATGTGAACTATACAAGTTAGCAATAACATTGATTAAATGAAGTAAAGGCTCCGGTGTATAGAGAAGACCTCACCGTTTAAGAAGTAACCATAGAAACGATGGAATCCACTATTTCTTTATCATTGCTATTTTTTTTTTATTTTTAATACCTAGTATAGTAAAATTTCATATTTCGAGGTGAAACGCCTATAAAAAAGAAAAAATCGTGGTTGGGAAGGTTATAGTAGCCAAAGCCGTTGGAATTTTTAGTTTATACATTGGAAAAATCCGTTTTGTTATTAATATACTAGGAAAGGGGCAAAAGAATAACTGAAAGAAAGGAAATCTATTAGTTATTCGTGAAAGTTTCATTTATTCAATGACCAGAATTAGACGGGGATATATCGCTCGGAGACGTAGAACAAAAATTCGTTTATTTGCATCAAGCTTTCGGGGGGCTCATTCAAGACTTACTCGAACTATTACTCAACAAAAAATAAGAGCTTTGGTTTCGGCTCATCGGGATAGGGATAAGCAAAAAATCAATTTTCGTCGTTTGTGGATCACTCGAATAAATGCAGCAATTCGTGAAAGGGGGGTATGCTATAGTTATAGTAGATTAATAAACGGTCTGTACAAGAGACAGTTGCTTCTTAATCGTAAAATACTTGCACAAATAGCTATATCAAATAGGAATTGTCTTTATATGATTTCCAATGAGATCATAAAAGAAGTAGGTTGGAAGGAATCCACCGGTTAAACGGAGTTGCCCGGAGAATGAACTCCGGGAAGGTCGAATAAAAATGAATAGAATATGATAAAATATGAGAAAGTAGTCAAAATAAATATGAATCAACAAGTTAAATAAAAAAATTTATTCTTCCCAGATTATTATTTGTTTTCTTACGACACGAGAATTCAATCCGGATTCTTGGATTTTTCCAACAAAATATCAATCCCCGTTTGAGTTCGGATGGGAATTCGAATTCAAGTGAAGAAAGAGTAAACCTATCTTTTTCTGGCTCTAAGACTAGGAGTTCTAGTGGTCGACTCGGTTCTTTCAAATTGTTTCTCATTATTAAGAAAAGGTAACAAAGATAAAATACGAGCTTGTTTTATAGCAATAGTAATTAATCGTTGTTGTTTCAAGGTCAATCTATTCACTCGTCTAGATAATATTTTTCCCTGTTCACTAATAAATCGACTAATTAAACTCATGTTTTTATAATCAATTCGATCCCCCGATTGGATCGGGGGCAAACGCCTACGAAAAGATCGCTTGGATTTAAGAAAAGTTCGCTTGGATTTATCCATGGTTTGGTTAGTTTATTTCTTATCCCTAAAATCCTATTTCAGCCGTATCTCTAATTAGAATAAAAAAATAGGATTTGGTTTGTTTATAATTATCTTTAACTATGTTAAATATGTTATATATATATATAATGTCATTTTTTCCTTTTCCTTGTAAGATAGATAAGGGCGCAGGTGCTCGGTTCGATCTATTTCTTTACCTCCCCGTGAATCGTATGTTTGTAACAATATGGACAGAATTTTCGCAACTCCAATCGATTAGGCGTATTGTGCCGGT